GTATTCATTTACATTTCATTATGTCATTAACTAAGAAATCCCAATTTGAGGATTCAAATCCAAGAATCGTTCATGAATTCGCAGTCAGCAGTTAACAGTTAACGGTTCCAATTGGTTTTGTCATAAATTTATCTTTTGTAATGGAAAATCACATTTTCTTTTTCATTCAATTCAATAGAAGAGTGAGAAAAGGCTTTTAGCATTGTGTATTTTTTGAGATACTATATAATCAATCGGGGGATAAATCAAAAAAAAAAGGAAGGTTTTTTTTAGGATTTTAGGAAAAGAGGACTGGAGATGCAAGTACAATAAAAAAAAAGCTGTTCGTTAATCCAGGAACATTTTCATATATTTTGTATCATTTTGGCGGCATGGCCGAGTGGTAAGGCGGGGGACTGCAAATCCTTTTTCCCCAGTTCAAATCCGGGTGTCGCCTAATCAACAAAAGACTCAAAATATCTTCTTCTGTTATCTGTTAATATAACTCGCCGAATTATTGCCTATCAGAAAGGGGCTGTTCATTCTTGTTTGCTTCTAAGCATAAGCATCTTAGCTGGGTGGGGTTTGTATAAATAAAAGATTCTAAATCCTTGGGATTCAAATAAATATGCTATTTTTTAGTAATAGCAGAGGGATTACCAAGACTTCGGTTGACTACTTACTAATTATTTATTAATGTCGTGTACAATGACTGGATCTTGAGCTAGATTGGAGAGTTTGATTTGATAGGAAATCTAATTGGATGGAATTAATAGTTGTGGTAAAGGGGCCGAAGACAACGAACGACGGACTCGCGCGAATCCTGGTCGGGATATTGATTGAATAGATAGTTTCTTTTTATAGAAGAAAGGAAGGGGAAAAAGAATTTCTTTTCGGCAACCCTTAATCAAGAATATACTGTCTCCCTACTATTTCATAGAGATAATCGTCGAGAAAGATAGGGTTCGGGTTAGATCAAATGGGGAATTTGTGGTATGGAATAGATAATGGTTTTTATTTTTATGCTTTTTACTTAGAAAGATCAACAAAAACGGAATAGGCCTTATGATTACTTTACTACATATTCCATTAAAAATAATCCCTTAAGATATTACTACGTATTTTGCTTGTTTCCCAATTAGAAGTCATACATATAAGAATTTCTTATGAGTTGATTTATTGGAGTGCTTTATCCCTAGTGTTAGGACGGAATCCCCTTTTGACTCTGCGCCATGGATTCCACTATTATTAGTGAGGAAAAATGGGATAATTCCTTCATATTTATAGAGATAGGGGACATAATTCACATGGATATAGTCAGTCTTGCTTGGGCTGCTTTAATGGTAGTCTTTACATTTTCCCTTTCACTCGTAGTATGGGGAAGAAGCGGCCTCTAGAGGTACTACTAATTGTCGATCTAACTGTATCAATTTTTTGATAGTCAGAACATAAAGAACAAATAGATGTAGCAAATAAGAAGAATGGGTCTCTAGGTCAATTCCATATGTGGAATTGATATCCACATATATCAAGATAATATTGTAGATTGATCTACATCAATGTAAACCTCTGTTTTGATACTAGAGTACAACTTTGTAGATTGTACAACTTTAATACACTACAATAACACTAATAACTAGATAGTATGGTAGAAAGAAATAGATGATTCTTTCTTACCATACTATCGGAATACTTCCAATTATAGTCCGTTCATTTAGATGGGAATCCTTTTCATTTCGTCAATTTTTGATAAGAACTCGGAACCCAAGTTTTATTCAAAATAACTAATTATTTTTACTAACTGTTTTTACATAAATGATAAGTAGAAAAGCAGTAGGAACTAGAATGAATAGTGCAGTAGCAATAAATGCAAGAATATTAACTTCCATAATCTCATCGTTTTTTTTTTACTTCACAATAACTCGGGATTTGGTCCCATAGAGAGGATAAATCTTTTGCCTTTATTTAAAATTTAAATTCAATAAAAAAGATCTCGCTCGATTATCTTGAATCCGATCAATATCATGAATAACAATATCGGAACTATCAAATCAATTCGTTGTCGAGAATTGAATAGTATAACATAGGAAGTTCTTTTATCCATACCGAACCCAAACTTTGATTTCTGACCCCATCCAAAATTCCTTTATTTCTCATCCATTTCCTTTCTTTTTTTCTCTAACCTACTTTACGTCTTCCTTTCTTGTACAATTATTATCTAATGAAGTATCATCAGATTGCCCTTTCACTTCTATCAGTTACATAGTTACAAACCCAAACAAAGAATCAAAATAAAATAAGGATCACCCCTTGCTTTGGGAATGAAAGCCCCCAGCCCCTTTCATAAAAAAGGAGAGATTCATTGATGCATTTATTGGATCCGTCGGGACTGACGGGGCTCGAACCCGCAGCTTCCGCCTTGACAGGGCGGTGCTCTGACCAATTGAACTACAATCCCAGGGAAATAAGGGATCTAGCAGAAATTTTGATTCTTTTTTATCTCCGTATCAGGTATTTCTGA